TACTGCATGAATAGGGATTATAAATTTTACCATTTTCATCCAGTAAATAATATTTAAGTATTTGAAAAATCTGTTTGAAATTGTTAAGTTGCAAATAGTTAGTTACCAAGATCTTATTATGGGTTATTAAATGGGAAAATAAATCAAAATTATAAATTGGAAAGCCTGTTCCTAAGGGGCCCAACGAATTCCTAATTGGAAGGGGGTCCTTTTTGATTGATTCTTTTATCACATTGGGAGATTTTACATCGTTGAATGGGCCTATTCGATAACAATTGGATGATGACAAAATTATCAAAGATTGAGATTCCTTATTTCGATTCAACAATGTATGAATAGTTCCTTGATTTGGATTAAGGGATTCTTGAATCCTTGCCTTGGAATAGGAATAAATGGAAGAAAACGGATTTACATTAGCGCGATCTGATCCATTCTCAGAGATCAATCCTGAACCCGGCAGATCGTTCCTTTTTCCGGTATATGAAATAGGTGACTTCGCTAAGTCGATTCTTAGAAAATCTCTAATCAAACCATTTGTCCTTATTTCAACAAAGGAAGCACAGGCCTTTTCGGTTTTTTTGTCTTGGTCCCAATTCAACACTAAACAAGTTCGAACTAATTGAATACTTGTGTCCCAAATTTCAAGAATTGGGTCGTAATAAAGGATATAATTGACAACTCGAAGTTGTAGATTATCACTTTCCTGCAAGAGATCCGCCGGGAAAAGTCTTCCTAAATTTATACCATCCGTTTTTTTATATGGGACTACGGGTTGAACCAAAACAAAATACTTTTTTTCATACCTGGAAAGTTTCATTCGTTGGATATGGAGCCAATTTTTCAATTTTTTGTATTCTTTGGAATTTTGTTTTCCCCCTCCTGGTGGTATCAATCGGAATGCCTTATTTGTCTTTCCAGGAAAATGGATATCTCCAGAAAAGATTATCAGTTTAATTTTTTCTGCTTTTTTCTTCACTCGGACCACTCCGCCTACCCGACTTCTTCTATTTAAAGTGATTTGTGTATCTACCCCAATAATACTATTGTGCCGTACCATTATGGAAGAAGATTCGGCCAAAATGTGGACTTCCACGGGAATAAAAAAAAATGGATTTACTTCCTTTTGATATTTTGGCCAAAATACCTTGACTCCTCGATACTCAATCAAATCCTCTTCGTTGACGATTGAATTCAGTTCTCTAGTCTCATATTTAGTAAGTCCCGAGCTCTTTCTTATATATCGAGGATCATCGAAATAAGCAAGAATACTATTTCTACGTAGAATACCATTTCTGGGGATTTCAATTGAGATACCTGAAGAAGGTATGTTCTCGCCTTCTTGAATCGAGTCGAGTGGGATGATGACTCTATTTCTTCGCCTCTTTGCCAATAAATCAGAATTCCCGTCGAGAATGCCCGGATATCTGAGATTACAACGACCAGTACATGTCATTCGATTAAGTTCTGAATAATCAGGAATCCTATCTCCTTTTTGATTTTTACCAGAAAAATACGAACTAAAAAATTTGTGTCTCACTTGATTATTAGTTACTGAGGGGTTAGAAATATATCTTCGCTTAACAGAAAGAGAATAAGCGTTCATTTGATCTTGATCCTTGTGGATCGAACAGGGGCCTAGACTAGATCTCCAGGGCTCCCCTAATAATATCCATAAATGACTTGTTTTTGGTAAGAGATGAATATTACCATATGTAAATTCAGGTGCATGGTACACATCGGTATTCCAGTGCATTTCGCCCTCTGAGTCAGAATAAATATGTTTTCGAACCTTCTCTTTCAAACTCAAAGTGGATGTTCTTGCGCGAATCTCAGCAATGACTTGTTCTGATTCTACATATTGATCGTTTTGAACTAAAAGAAAACTTTTGGGCGGAATACACACATTGTGTATAATAGCTTCACTCTCAATAGTTACATACAAGTCTCTAGAACATAGAAAAGCAGGATGTCCATGACGTGTACGTGTCGGATGAACCAAATCCTCATTGAATTTAATTTTTCCATTAGAAGGGGCTCGCACATGTTCTGCAGTACCCCCTGTGAATACTCCGCCAGTATGAAAAGTTCTTAATGTTAATTGAGTGCCCGGTTCTCCAATAGATTGACCTGCAATAATACCTACAGCTTCTCCCAATTCGACCAGGTCGTCATGAGCTGGACTCCGGCCATAACATAATTGACAAATCCAAGATGTACTCCTACAAGTAAAGGGTGTTCGAATAGAGATTGGTTGTGCTCTAAAAGTTATGAATCTATTGACAAGTCCAACCCCAATATCTTGATTTCTAGTAGCAATGCATCGCGAACCTATATATATATCATCTGCTAATACACGGCCAATTAATGTTTGGATAAAAATCCTGTCCGCCATCATTCCATTTCGAGGACTTACAGAAATACCTCGAACGGCGCCACAATCTGTTCGACGTACAACAATGTGTTGCACTACTTCAACAAGTCTGCGCGTGAGATATCCTGCATCTGATGTTCGGATAGCGGTATCCACAACTCCTTTACGGGCTCCGTAGCAAGAAATAATATATTCTGTTAAAGAGAGTCCTTCGCGTAAATTGCTTTGAATGGGTAAATCAATCATTTGTCCTTGGGGATCCGACATTAATCCTCTCATACCTACTAATTGATGTACCTGAGATGCATTTCCTCTGGCTCCCGAAAAAGACATTATATGGACTGGATTAAAAGGATCGGTCATCCGAAAATTAGGAGTCATTTCTTGGCGCAAATATTCACTTGTGGCATACCATATCTCGATCGATTGACGTAATTTTTCTACCGCGTGTACATTCCCATAATGATGGTGTTTTTCCAAAATAAAACTTTGTTGTTCAGCGTCTTGAACGAGCCATCTTTTAGAAGGTATTGTTAAAAGATCATCAATTCCTAATGAAATGGATGCGGCGGTAGCTTGTCGGAAACCCAGAGTCTTTACTTGATCCAGGATATGTGATGTATATCCTATTCCATAGTGATCAATAAATCGACTAATAAGTCGTTTCATGGCAGTTCCGTCTATCACTTTATTGTGAAAGACCTGAGTGGGCCGTTCTGCCATCAGTACCTCCATATTGCGTTGCGCTAAGTAGAATTTGACAATGGGTTTGAGTCAGTGATTGGAAAACTTCCTTTTCTAGATCTTGATTCACGTAGAAATTCCGCAATTATAGTCCTAGTTAACCCGGCGAGACTCGAATTCCCGCTGGTAGCATAGAATTATAACAGCCCTGCCAAAACCCCTGTATGGCTTCTTCTATTTCTCGATAAAGAGAAATATGACCAAGAGTGGTTCGAATATATATATAAAGAATTTCTTTTTTTATACTTCTTACTATTAGATAGTGTCCATAAATATCATAATAGGTCCCCAAAGATTCATAGTGAATTTCGATAGGAGCTTCTCTTGCAGCAATAACACGTTGATCTAGTCGCCACCGCAGCCACAAAGGACTACCTAAATTGATTCGTTTTTGCCGATAAGCTCCAATTGCATCATAGGCATTACAAAAAAAGGGTTCTTTTTTTTTTGTATACTTATAGTTATTATCTTCATTTTGATAGTTTCTACGATTACATGGATTATACCTATTTACACAAATACCCCGACGATTTCCACTCGTTAATACATAGAGTCCACTAAGCATATCTTGAGTTGGTGCAGAAATGGGATCTCCAATAGTTGGAGACAAAAGATTCATATGAGAAAACATAAGTAAACGTGCCTCTGCTTGAGCCTCTAAAGATAAAGGCACATGAACAGCCATTTGATCCCCGTCAAAGTCTGCATTGAAGCCCTTACAAACTAATGGATGTAAACAAATAGCACGCCCTTCCACTAAAACGGGGAGGAATGCCTGTATGCCTAATCTATGCAGAGTAGGCGCTCTATTCAGCAATACAGGATGGTCATCCAGAATTTCCTGAAGTATTTCCCATACAATAGGTTTTTTTTTACGAATTTGACTCTTAGCAACTCCTATGTTCGAAGCAATATGTTTTCTAATTAGGTCACGAATTACAAATGCCTGGAAAAGTTCTATTGCAATTTCGCGAGGCAATCCACATCGATGTAATGAAAGTGAAGGGCCCACGACAATCACTGACCGCCCTGAATAATCGACTCGTTTACCAAGCAGAGTCTCGCGAACTCTTCCTTCTTTGCCTTCAATTACATCTGAAAGCGACTTGTAAATTCTATTATGATCATCCCTCATTGGTTGTCCGCAGATTCCATTATCAAGAAGTGCATCCACGGCTTCTTGTAACAATTTTTCCTGAGATATTATTAATTCTTCTGGTGTAGCTATACTTGTTGTTAATAGATCTGTAAGAGTATTATTCCGATAGATAATTCTTCTATAGATTTCATTAATATCCGAGGTCACTAGTTTATCCTCATCTATATGATATATTGGTCTCAACTCAGGAGGAAGAACTGGTAATAGACACAAAACCATCCATTTTGGTTCTATATTTGTTCGAATAAAATGCTTAGCCAATTCCATGCGTCTAAGCAAAAAATCTTTTCTTCTTCCAACTTTTCGATCTTCCCATTCATTCCCCGTGGATTCCTCTTCCTCCAATTCTTTCCATTCTACCAATGAATAATCTATAATCATTCGTAAATCTAGATTGGCTAATTGTTGTCTGATAGAACCTCCCCCGGTAGACATCTCTCGATTTCGAAATGTATCGAAGCTCCGGGTAGTAAAAAAAATCGGGATCCTGTATTTCCAGGGTTGAATTTCATATTCCAATAAACCCCGTAATCGTAAAAAAGTGGGTTTTTTATCTATGGGCCTAGCAAAATAAAAATTGGGATAGGATCTCCCCCCCCTCAAAATCGGACGTGAAAGTTTCCTTTCATCCGGCTAAAGTAGGTCAAATAAAGAAAAAGAAAGGAGTTCTCGCTTTCAGATTCTATAAAACTCCAAAAAGATCTACTCCTTACTCAAGTTTCCAGT